TAATTCAAGTGGGCAAGTCGAAAAATAGATGGTTGAATCAAAATAATTCTTTTTAAAGTTCTATTTCCTTCAGAGGGCAATATGAATGTTCTATTATGTTCTATCAACACACTACTAAAAGGGCTATACGATATATCTGGTGTGGAAGTCGGCCAACATTTCTATTGGCAAATAGGAGGTTTTCAAGTCCATGCCCAAGTACTTATTACTTCTTGGGTTGTAATTGCTATCTTATTAGGTTCAGCCATTATAGCTGTTCGTAATCCACAAACGATTCCTACTGACATTCAGAATTTCTTCGAATATGTCCTTGAATTCATTCGAGACGTGAGCAAAACTCAGATTGGAGAAGAATATGGCCCATGGGTTTCCTTTATTGGAACTTTGTTTCTATTTATTTTTGTTTCGAATTGGTCAGGTGCTCTTTTACCTTGGAAAATCATACAGTTACCTCATGGGGAATTAGCCGCACCTACAAATGATATAAATACTACCGTTGCTTTAGCTTTACTCACGTCATTAGCATATTTCTATGCGGGTCTTACCAAAAAAGGATTAGGTTATTTCGGTAAATACATTCAACCAACTCCAATCCTTTTACCCATTAATATCTTAGAAGATTTCACAAAACCCCTATCACTTAGTTTTCGACTTTTCGGAAATATATTAGCTGATGAATTAGTAGTTGTTGTTCTTGTTTCTTTAGTACCTTTAGTGGTTCCTATACCTGTCATGTTACTTGGATTATTTACAAGCGGTATTCAAGCTCTTATTTTTGCAACTTTAGCTGCGGCTTATATAGGCGAATCTATGGAGGGTCATCATTGACTTGTTTTCGAAATAGGCTTTTTTAGCTTAAGACTTACGCAATATGTGCGCGTATCACGATAATCCGCTTAGGGAACATAACATATTATATATAATATATAATAAATAAGGGAACATAACATATTATATATAATATATAATAAATATATAAATAAGATATATATACTCTCTAGAGAGTAATAGTAAAAAAAGCTTAATATCTTAGAGATATTAGGGAGTTGCAACAAACAGGGAAGTAAAAAAAAGGAAAGAGATCTAAAAGATCTTTTTCCTAAAATTCAAGTTCGGTCCATTTATACCCCCTCCAATGAATATTCTCTTTCTATTGTTTTGTTGATTTAATTCGAATATTCAATATTATTAGCTATTAGTAATCATAATCTGAATAATAATTTTTATGGGATTACTTATAGTATTACTACAACGTGCTATAAAAAAAAGATGTTATTGTTATATAGAATGATGCCCATTCAAGTTGATTTCATCCAATTCAACGATTGACCAAAAGAGAATTTTAATAAATAATAAATTACATTAACTTAGATCAATCAAATACTGATATTTCGATGCAATGATTCGATCTAACGAATTTGTACATGTAGATTGATTGTACCCATGTGGTCGAATAATAAAAGAAAAAATAAAGATTTACAAAAAACAAAAGTTAAATTAAAAAAAAAAATATAGATTGGTTAGGGGAGGAGAAGCCGAACTAGATGTATGTAATCTAATTGCTATAAGACAACTCTTGTGAATATTTCGAAGAATAATTCTAGAATCCGATTGAACGGAAGATATGAATAGTTGATTTACGTTATGGAAGAAACACATGTATATGTGATATTAGATATTAATTAGATATATCTTTAGTTCATATATAATTAACAAATATCTAATACTGTGAATTTAGATAAAGTGAATATTGAATGAATAAAGAGATTAAATCAAGGAAAAAAACGAAAAATTCAAAGAGAATGGTTTGGAAAAAAGAAAAAAATGGAAGAACAAAAGTCATATGGATTCACAAAAATTATGTGAATTTAAACTAAAAAAAAAGAAATAGCGAAGTAGTTCTGATGATTCAATAATATTATTACTTCAATTCAGAGTTCTTAGTTCCTTCGACTGTATAGATCTTAGCGATGGAATAATTAAGTCATAATTTCTTGGTTTATTGTATCATTAACTATTTACTTATTTTGTTATGAGGAATTTATCATGAATCCACTGATTTCTGCCGCTTCCGTTATTGCTGCCGGGTTGGCTGTCGGTCTTGCTTCTATTGGACCTGGGGTTGGTCAAGGTACTGCTGCGGGCCAAGCTGTAGAAGGGATCGCGAGACAGCCCGAGGCGGAGGGAAAAATACGAGGTACTTTATTGCTTAGTCTGGCTTTTATGGAAGCTTTAACAATTTATGGACTAGTTGTAGCCTTAGCGCTTTTATTTGCGAATCCCTTTGTTTAATCCTATAACAAAACAATACGTATTTTTTCTTAGTTTATTTCTTTGGACTTACTGCTCTCGCTTTTTCGAATTATATTAAGATTTCACTCCTACAATTATTTATTTGTTGGGACAATAACCCATGGGAAGGACTGATTGGAGGATGAGGAATTAGCATACCGACTCGCCTTCTTCCTTCCCCTTCTTATTCCAATGGAAAATCTTTTGT